GAAAGAATCGGTTACATTTTTCATATAATCTCCTCTTATAGATAGACTTATCGACCATAATTCGTTTTCTATCATTTTACCCCTCTTTTTTCTTTATTCTTTTTTTTTGAAATCAAGTCAAAAAATATTCGAGTTAGAAAGTATGAACTACCCCTTGATTGCTGCAAGACCTCATAAAAAGAGTTTCCCTTGTACTACGAAGGGAAAGGATGAAAGCGAGACGGTATGCTAATTCCTCATCTGCAAATCAGCCCTTCCCGTAATTTCTCAACGAATAAGGAATTGTAGGAGTGATATCTTGATCCAATTTGAAAAAGCAAACGACAAATCCAAGGCAATAAAATAGGAAAAATACATACTTTTCCTATTTCTAAGATTTAAAGATTTAAACAAAAGGATTCGCGAATAAAAGTGCTAATGCTACAACCAATCCATAAATCGTTAAAGCTTCCATAAAAGCTAGACTAAGCAATAAAGTACCTCGTATTTTTCCCTCTGCCTCGGGCTGTCTTGCGATACCCTCTACGGCTTGACCCGCAGCAGTCCCTTGACCAACTCCAGGTCCAATAGAAGCAAGCCCTACGGCCAATCCAGCAGCAATAACGGAAGCAGCAGAAATCAGTGGATTCATGATAAGTTCCTCGTACCAACAAAAAGAAATGGTTAATGATACAATCAACCAATGAATTATGACTTAATTATTCCATCGATAGGATTTATCCAGTCAAAGTAACTAAGAACTTCGAATTTAAGTAAGAATATTATATATTCAGAATCAGAACTACTCCGATATCTCTTTTTTCCTTTCTATACACAGAGTCTTTGTGAATCCATAGAACTTTCGTTCTTCCATTTCTTGGGTCCGAACTCTTATTTCAATTCTTCCATCTTTTCTTGATTTCATCTCTTTATTCATCCAATTCACAGCCACAAGAATACGAAAGGACTTCCACTGAAACCCACACACAACAGTAGGGCAAATGAAATAGATCTTTAGTTCATATAGAACCAGCCAATACCTAATATCACATATACATGTCTTTCTTCCATAACGTAAACCATTAGATTCAATCAGATTCGAGAATCAATCCGTTTTTTTTAGGAATCCCGTTTTTTGTAAATTCTTTTCTCCTTTCCGGTTTCTTTATCATTATTCCAGCCGAATACAATTAAATAGACATAAATAGACAAATTAAATTGATTAGGGTGAATTATTGCATAGAAATATCATTATTTAATTGATCTAAGTTCATGCAATTTTTATTTATTATTTCTTTTTTGGTCAATTGTTGAATAAAATCTACTGTAAAATCTACTGTAAAGTAGAATTGTTTCCTCTCTTTTTTATTTAATTACACGTCGTAAACATATATCTTATTCAAATTATGATTTGAATAAGAAGATTGGCTGATCAATAGAAAAGTAAATCTTCGTCACGGAAAGGTAGGATATTAAGCGGACGAAAGAAAAATTATCGTTTAGGAAAAAGATCTTTTGGATCTCTTTCCTTTTTTCTTTTTACAACTCTCTAATATCGTAATCTTTGATTTTTTTGTTCCTATTTTTTTCTTTTTCTATCATATAGAAATATAAAGCAAAAGCATATATAAAGTCTTGTGGATCTCTCTTCCTTAAGGAAATCATCGTGAACCACACATACATTGCTTTGCACTAAGTGAAAAAAGACTATTTCAATGATGACCCTCCATGGATTCACCTATATAAGCCGCAGCTAAAGTTGCAAAAATAAGAGCTTGAATACCACTTGTAAATAATCCAAGGAACATAACAGGGATAGGAATCACTGAAGGTACTAAAGAAACAAGAACAACAACTACTAATTCATCCGCTAAGATATTCCCGAAAAGTCGAAAACTAAGTGACAAAGGCTTTGTGAAATCTTCTAGGATGTTAATGGGTAAAAGGATTGGGGTTGGTTGAATATATTTCCCGAAATAACTTAATCCCTTTTTGCTAAGACCCGCATAAAAATACGCCACTGACGTGAGTAAAGCCAAAGCAACAGTAGTATTTATATCATTCGTGGGTGCAGCTAACTCTCCATGAGGTAATTCTATGATTTTCCAAGGTAAAAGAGCTCCTGACCAATTAGAAACAAAAATAAATAGAAAGAGAGTTCCAATAAAAGGAACCCAAGGGCCATATTCTTCTCCAATTTGAGTTTTACTCACATCTCGAATGAATTCAAGAACATATTCGAAAAAATTCTGACTCCCAGTCGGAATGATTTGTGGGTTCCGAACAGCTATAGTAGCTGAACCCAATAAGATAGCAATTACAACCCAAGAAGTAATAAGTACTTGGCCATGGACTTGGAAACCCCCTATTTGCCAATAGAAATGTTGGCCTACTTCCACACCGGATATATCGTATAGTGTGTTGATGGAACATGATAGCACATTCATATTGTCCTCTGGAAAAAAAATGGAACTTTAAACAAAATTATTTTGATTCAACCATCTCTTTGTCTACTTGAATCAGATCTTTTGAATATCAATTAATATTTTGAATACTAACAAAGAATACTAAGAAATTACATAATATCTTCAGTTCTTTTTATCCATTTTTCAAAATAAATAAGAAACAATAACCGATTCTATCGGATTTTCGAAGTAAAAGTTATTTATCTTATTATTAATCAAGGATTTCTTATATAGCTAGAACGGCCCTCACAAATAGCGAATACTAATTTGTTAAGAATTAAGCGGATTGAAGATATAGCGTCATCATTCGCTGGAATCGAAATATCTGCAAGATCAGGGTCACAATTTGTATCGATTAAACAAATTGTTGGAATTCCCAGAGTGAGACACTCTCGCAGGGCCGTATATTCTTCATGCTGATCAACGATAATTACAATATCGGGTAACCCTGCCATATATTTAATCCCGCCCAGATATGTTTGCAAGCGAGATAATTGTCTTTTCACCACAGCCGCATCTCTTTTCGGCAAACGGTTGAGTCTTCCCGTTTTTTGTTCCATTCTTAAGTCCCTGAACCTATGAAGTCTCGTTTCTGTAGTCGACCAATTTGTTAACATTCCGCCGAGCCATTTTTTATTAACACAATGACACCGGGCCCTTATCGCAGCCCGTGCTACTGAATCAGCTGCCTTATTTTTGGTACCAACAATCAAGAATTGTTTTCCTCTGCTTGCTGCATCAAAAACCAAATCGCAGGCTTCGGATAAAAAACGAGCAGTTCTAGTAAGATTTGTAATATGAATACCTTTACGCCTTGCAGAGATATAAGGTGCCATTTTAGGATTCCATTTCCTAGTACCATGGCCAAAATGAACTCCTGCCTCCAACATCTCTTCCAGGTTAATGTTCCAATATCTTCTTGTCATTTCTCCCCACACCCCCCCCCTTTTTCAAAAAAAAGAGACGAGGAACCTTGAACTGAAATAAATAATTGTTCCGACGGAACCTTCTCTTCTACCGTAGATTGGCCGTAGATAGACGCCCAAGCCATTAGTCTTTTCTATTGCTTACTATTTTGATTACCAAATCAAATGACTGCACCAAATACAGATAGTCAAAAAGAGGAATCCACTTTTAAAAATCATTAAATCCTATAAATGATTGTTCCACTCTATCATGGAAGTTCTTTGAAAGAAAGGAAGAAAATAATTTTCTGTGGTGAAAGAAAATATCTCTCATTTCCCTCTCGAATAGATTTTTTTTTATTTCCAAAGGGCTCTTGTTATATTGTTTTGAAGGGGGCAGTAATCTTTTCAATCCGGTACCAACAGGTACCATACCCCCCAAAACAACGTTCTCTTTCAGGCCCTTCAACCAATCGACTCGACCCCTGAGAGCTGCTTTTGCTAAGACTCGAGCGGTTTCTTGAAAACTCGCTTCAGATAGAAAACTTTGAGTATTGAGAGATGTTCTTGTTATTCCCAATAAGAGGGCTCGGTAACAAACCGCTTCTTCCAACGCGCGTCCCATTCGTTCCGCTCGCAACAATCCAATTAGTTCTCCGGGTGAAAAAACATTAGACATTCCATCTTCTGAAACCAACACCTTTGATGTTATTTGACGTACAATAATTTCTATATGCCTATTATGAATCTGCACCCCCTGGGATCGATAAACTTTTTGGATCTTATTAACCAAAGAGATACGACTTTGCACTATAGTTAGCTCAGCACCAATCAAGAATGCCCACGGCATTCCAAGAATTCTTGTTATACGGTCGTTCCAACCCCCAACCCTCTTTTCTAGATTCATTGATATTGAATCAACCGAACGCACCTCTAAGACCTGTTCTACTTTTGGAAGCCCTTGGGTTATATCACCAGATCTCGATTTTTCATATATAAATGTAATTAAAGTATCTCCTTGGTACAGAATCTCCCCATAATGACCATGAACAGTTGCTCCTGGAGTGGCCAAATAAGGCTTAGCTGACCGTATTACTACAGAGTCAACTTGAACAAGTATAACTTGACCCGATTTTAGGTGTGGTGCATTTTTGACTATACATATATTTTCACAAATAAACTGCCCAAGACTCATTATTGTAGATCTTTCTTGACAATAATTGAGATGGAAAAAATCCCAATTCAAATTGAAAATAATGTTACTGCGTGGATCGGGGTTATAAATTTTCTCATTTTCATCCATTAAAAAATATTTAATTACTTGAAAAGTCTGTTTTAAATTCGCAAGTTCCAAATAGTTATTTACCAAGATCTGATTATCGGTTATTAAATGGTAAAATGAATAAACATTTGCAAGTAGAAAGGCTGTTCCTAAAGGCCCCAGCGAATTCTTAATTGGAATTCGAGGATCTTCTGTAATTTCAATTGATTCTTTTATCACATTATGATATTTTCCATCATTGAATGGACCCATTCGAAAACAATTGGATGATGACAAAATTATCAACGATTGAAATCCCGTATTTCTATTCAACAACGTATGAATAGTTCTTTGATTTTGATGATTTTGATTAAGGGGTTGTTGAATTCT